TACAATTCAATTAGATGCGAAATCTAGAAATATACTTTTTGTGGTTGTAGAATAGAACATGTTTTTGTTGAAACCCCCTCTTTTTCATTTTAAAGAATTGGTTAGCCATCCAGTAAGAAGTAACAGTAATAGCAGTAATAGATAGTATTTGATGACAGAAAACAACTAATCTAATTTGAATCAATATTCGTGACATGCGCATTGTTGTTCTTGTATTATTATATCCAAAGGGTTGTTTGTTGGCTTAATTCCAAGGATAGAGCTTTCTATTAAAAAAAAAGAAAATGTGGAACCCAAGTTTCGAACGATCTGATACCCTTTTTCTTCTCATTCGAGATATTATGAGAATGGAACCCACTACGAAATCGAAACGAATGAATTGAATGAAGTTACACAGTTCTTATGAATTTGGAATTCGATTAGTTTACTGAACTCAAGAGTTGATCAATGAATCGGTTGATTTTGAATCACGAGATGGGTATATGTCACAGATGATGAATTGATTTCTTATCTATGTCACTATATTTTTGTTCGTCTATAATGATTATGATTGATTGATGAATCAAAAATGGATTTTTCAAGTGGTACCTTTTCGTTCAAAAATGGAAACTTAGGGAAGTGCTTTATAAACATATGTATAAAAACGAAGATATTTCATCTTGCCTCTTTTCATGCCTACTATCATTAGTTATTTCGGTTTTCTACTAGTGGCTTTAACTATAACCTCGGCTCTATTTATTGGGCTGAGCAAGATACGACTTATTTGATTTGAAATTCGAAAATGAATTGGAAATTTTTTGAATGAACAATTCATAAAAATAAATCTTTCTGGGGTATTCCATATATTCTATATCATGTCAATTTCCAATTCTTGTGAGATTCATGGGCAATACTATTAATATTTCAGGATCGATATTACCCCCCCTTTTTTACTCTTTCAAAGAAATTAAAATGATTGAAGTTTTTCTATTTGGAATCGTGTTAGGTCTAATTCCTATTACCTTGGCTGGATTATTCGTAACTGCATATTTACAATACCGACGTGGTGATCAGTTGGAACTTTGATTAATTAATATAATATCTCTTTTGGTTATTGACCTCCTATTTATTTGTTTTAATTCTAATTCTAATCCACAGGAGGTCAAAATTTAGACTTTAACTGCTTGGATCTAACAAAAGAATGGAATCACGCTCTGTAGGATTTGAACCTACGACATCGGGTTTTGGAGACCCGCGTTCTACCGAACTGAACTAAGAGCGCTTTTTTTCATAAATCATTTTTGTGACCCCACCAATACATCTGGCATGCGTATACTATCCTAATATATATATCGATATCTATCTATATTTCTCAATATATAATATCTATATATATAGATTATGATTATGAATAGATATCGATATGGATGTATGTTGTCCAAATTTAATTGATCTCAATTGATCCCCTGTTACTGCCCATAAGATAAGGAATAGTTAGGGATAGGGATGACAGGATTTGAACCCGTGACATTTTGTACCCAAAACAAACGCGCTACCAAGCTGCGCTACATCCCTTTCAATTTGTATAACATATAATAGTAATAAAAAAAATTATATACATAGGAAATAAAAAACAATAAAAGATGAAATAAACCCACCAAAAAATATTCATTTTTTTAGGGAATGCTCGGGCAGAAATGGACCTCTTTTTTGTTAAAAAAAAAAATATCTAAGGAATTTTTGTACATTTCTATTTGAATTAGGGATTCTGCGTACAAATACAAGCGGTTATTAACTAAATATACATCTGATCATATATGGATTACCATTATGTATTACAAATTACAATAAAGATAAAGAATAAGAATAAAGAAAGGAGGATTTGAAATGCGAGATCTAAAAACATATCTCTCCGTGGCACCAGTGATAAGTACTCTATGGTTCGGAGCCTTGGCCGGTCTATTGATAGAGATCAATCGTTTATTCCCAGATGCGTTGATATTCCCCTTTTTTTCATTCTAGTTATTGAGACGGGAAGGGGTGAAGAAATTAATCCCCTTCCGTTTTTCGTTGTTTTTTTTTTCGAATTCGAAAGAAAAGAGAAAAAAAAAAGTGGATTCAACCTCAATGAAACTTGCAATCTGGTCCCGGGTTTCAATTGAATTTCATTACTAATGAGGCTGAAAATAGAATCGCTAGCGCGGAGCAACAATCTCATACAAGATACTTAAATAAAAAACTGAAATAATCGACTGTGATTCTAAAGATAGTTAGAAATCATTGTATTACTTAATTATTACTATACTTCTATTGATGGCACCGAAATCTGTCATAATTTGATTTCGGATTAGCAACTTCTATTTTTTCCTTCCTTTCTTCTTCTTCGCTTCGAATCGGAAAATAGAAGAGTTTTAAGTGAATCAAAAACCAAAAGGAGGTTCATGGCCAAAGGTAAAGATATACGAGTAACGGTTATTTTGGAATGTACCGATTGTGTTCGAAACAGTGTTAATGTTAATAAGGAATCAACGGGTATTTCAAGATATATTACTCAAAAGAATCGACACAATAAGCCTAGTCGATTGGAATTGAGAAAATTTTGTCCCTGTTGTTGCAAACATACGATTCACGGGGAGATAAAGAAATAGATAAAATGGATTGCCTGTGTGTCATCCCTCCAAATGAAAAATGAGATATTATTTCATGTTTCTATAAATTGTATATCCATATAAATTATCTAGATATATAACATATATAAATATAAACCTATTTAAATATGAAAATGGAAATATGAAATAAATATAAACAAAAATAGAAACAAAACAAATAAATCCGATTTTGTAAGAAATGGTATTTTCGGGATAAGGAATAAACAAACCATGGATAAATCTAAACGACTTTTTCCTAAATTGAAGCGATCTTTTCGTAGGCGTTTGCCCCCGATCCAATCGGGGGATCGAATTGATTATAAAAACATGAGTTTAATTAGTCGATTTATTAGTGAACAAGGAAAAATATTATCTAGACGGGTGAATAGATTGACCTTAAAACAACAACGATTAATTACGATTGCTATAAAACAAGCTCGTATTTTATCTTCGTTACCTTTTCGTAATAATGAAAAAGAATTTCAAAAAAGTGAGTCAACTACTCAAGCTACTGGGCTTAAAACAAAAAAAAGGGTTTACTCTTCAATTAAATTCAAATTCCAATCGAAACTCAAATGAAATGCGGATTGATGTTTTGTTCGAAAACTACGATAATCCAAATTGGATTGTCGTGTTGTCAGAAAAAAGAGAATCGTTGAAGAAGAATAAATCTTTTTTTATTGAACGTGGTTGCTCATTTTGACGACTTTATCATAGGATTCTATTTTTTCATACAAATACCTACTCTACTTTCCCGGAGTTCAGTCTCCGGGGAATTTATATTTTATGATCTCGTTGGAAATCATATAAAGACAATTCCTATTTAATATAGCTATTTGTGCAAGTATTTTACGATTAAGAAGCAACTGCCTCTTGTACAGATTATACATGAATATACTATAGCTATAGTATTTTTCATTTTGATTCTCTCGAATTACTCGAATTACTGCATTTATTCGACTGATCCACAAACGACGAAAATATCTTTTTTTCCTATCTCTATCCCGATGGGCCGAAACCAAAGCTTTTATTTTCTGTTGAGGAATAGTAAGTCTTGACCGAAAGCTTGATGTAAATAAACGAGTTTTTGTCCGATGTTTCCGAGCTATATATCCTCTTTTAATTCTAGTCATTGAATAAATGAAACTTTGATGAATAACTATTTTTATTTAGTTTCTTTTAGTTATTCTTTCCCCTTTTTTCCTAGTCCATTAATAACAAAACGGATTATTCCAGTGTATAAAATAAAAATTCCAATGGCTTTTGCTACTATAACCTTCCCAACCACAATTTTTTTATTTAAATTTCTAAGCATTTCACCTCGAAATAAAAAATTGTATCGAGACTAGGTATCAAAAAAAAACATAGTAAATGAAATAGAAATGGATAAAGAAATAGTGGGTTCCATCGTTTCTATGGTTACTTCTTAAATGGCGAGGTCCCCTCTATACACCGGAGCCCATTCCTTCATTTAATCAATGCTATTGTGAACTTGTACAGTTCACACTCTTTGGCTCTACCTATGAAATATCTAGTAATAGGTCTTTCACAACGAAATCTACCTACACAGTAACGGTATTTAAGTATGAAGATTAGCTGAGTAGCTGACCCTGTTAGTCCGTTCTTGCAAGTTTTAAAATGGGATATCCCCTGCTTAATAGATAACTATTTGCTACCAATGGGAAAGTCTTTCGCATTTGAAATTGCAAATTGAGGTGATTGGATTTACACCAACGGAAACCATAAATTTGATACACAATAGAAAGATAGATATTAGTAATCGATTTTTTTGAAGATAGTTTCTTGCATTCTATCCTATTTCATTGGTACTGATCACTGATATTAGAATTTTTTTCCTTTATTTTTTTGTCTTAGTCCATGATCTGAACGAGTCGCACATACACCCTAGTACATGTTCCTCGGCGCTGAGGGCACCCCTGAAGAGCGGGGGATTTCGTAACATTTCTGATTGGCTGTCTTGTGTTTCTAATAAGTTGTTTTATAGTTGGCATGTTGAGTCATATACATAATGAGCTGGTTTAGATCAATCCTAATCCGATGATTATGAATTACTTATATTTTCTCTATTATTCTCTCTATTAATATTACTAGATTAATTATATTAATTGAAAATATTCTATTAAACTCGGTAAGACGATCCAATTTCAAACCTTGGCGCGGAATACTCCCTAATTTTTTATTCAACTGCTACAAGATCAACAATTCCATGAGTTTGGGCTTCTGCTGCTGACATAAAAACATCCCTTTCCATGTCTTCGGATACAACCCATAAAGGTTTTCCCGTTCTTTGTACATAAACCCTTGTGATAGTTTCACGCAGTTTCAGTAGTTCTTCCGCTTCCAGGATAAATTCTCCCGTTTGTGCCTCATAAAAAGAACTAGCGGGTTGATGGATCATTACCCTGATGATATAACATAAAAAACGGTTCCTATTTCGCACGATAAAGCGAGAGAGATAAAGAATAAAAAAAAGATAAGACGGAATTGAACAAACGTACCGTACAGGCATCTTTTGCGTATTGCATACGGCTCTACAACGGAATTTCTTTTTTACCTTCTATTGAAGAAATAGAAAATGTAGGAGGTCTATCAGACCCGGATCGGTAAATGACCCAATAACCACCCTTCCTTATTTTGTTTTGTGTAGTAGTTAAAAAAATACTATGATGGTTCCGTTTCTTTATTATTGCGTCTCTTATTCAGCAATCCCAAAGTTTCTTTTTTTTTTTCATAGTCTTCATAAATATTGTTAAAAGCTTTCTTTTCCGGTGTGAAAACAAAAAAGTTTGTGACGCTGGAATAGGCTCCTCCCGATAGATGCGATAAAATAGGAAATATCCCCTTTTCATACTACCTTTTCGGTACATAATTGAAAAATTTTGGAAAAAGCAAAAAAAATTATCATATCGAACTCGAAGTGCTGTGCTATTATTACTTAATATTCATATGGCGAAGGCATAGTCTTCTTTTTTTCCTCAAATAAAAGAATCATTGGCGCCCAAGCGTGAGGGAATGCTAGACGTTTGGTAATTTCTCCTCCTGCCAGAATAAAAGATCCCATTGAAGCGGCTAATCCCATGCATACTGTCTGTACATCTGGTTGCACAAATTGCATAGTATCATAAATCCCTATTCCGGGTATTACCCATCCGCCCGGAGAGTTTATAAACAAATAAAGATCTTTGTTATCATCCTCTATACTGAGATATACCATAAGTCCAATAAGCTGATTCGATATCTCACTATCAACGTGTTGGCCTAAAAAAAGTAGTCTTTCTCGATAAAGTCGATTGGTTAGGATAAAATTGGATCTCTTAGGAGCCGTACCTGCACCTTTTGATGCATACGGTTCACCAAAAATCACCAAAAAGAATCAATGTGTAGAGTTAACCCTTTTTTTTCATAGTGGGTTTTTTCTTCAATTTTTCAAGAAAGACGATTTTTGACCCGTTTACTTAGGTTATAATAAACATGTTATAATAAACTAAACTTATTGAACTAAGTTCTCATTGATGTATTGTTTTCATTGAGATCGAATCCAAATCGCAATGTCATTTTCTTGTTTCGGAATGGGTTTCTTCAATTCTTTTAGGTTTCTGTTCTACTCCGAGTAATAAAGAAAAGATCTGCCCGATTTGGATTTGCACATATAGGACAAATATTCCAATACCACTTGCTACGACTTCTTTTTTTTTTCTTCAATTTATTTCATGGTTTCTGCCAAATATCTGATAAGGAATAATCGTAGATATATTACCAATTGGATTTTTTTATAAACGGAGCCTGGATTCTTCATTTTATTGGTCCAACCAAGCCAACCATAGATTTTTCTAAATTGATAATATTAATCCGGATCTGGATATCCCCCCAAAAAAAGATCTAATTTCATTTCACACTTCAAATTTTTTATGATTCAATCAATCTTTTTGGAGGGAAGGAGGGGATATCTCGATCGGGGGAGATAACGGGGAAATACCACATGACCCAATATATCGGACAAGCCACACTATACGTCAACCCACGAGGCATCCTCCTCTCCCGGACTCCGGAAGGGTACTTTTGGAACACCAATGGGCATAAAATGACGACACAAAGACGTGGTATATCGCGCTCTTATGCGGAAGCGTACCAATGGGTTTCTTTTATTGTCTTAATAATGATTGGTCCTTATCCTATTGTATTTTATCATATCATATTTGATTTCTAGATTTATAGATTGAATAAGTTAAATAAATAAAAAAAAAAAGAAAAAAAAAATAAGACCAAATGAATAAAGGAAAATTCTTATGAATAGGTCCTTGGAGTGATGAACAAATATGTCTGCATTCACTCATATAAATACGCATATAAATATAAAATAAAATAGGGTCAACCCCCTTTTATCATTGCGTATTGTTACTTATCGGGTATAGAATAGATCGGCTTCTTTTTGTTCCTACGAATAGAATTGTTCCATTATTACTAAAAAACTAGACCAAATATTAATCCTTTACCCGAGATAATCCACTGACAAAAAGAGGGTCCATAGCATATTTTTCCAGTGCAATAAAGTTACATAGTGTCTATTTTTTGTTGATATAAGGGGTATTTTCATGGGTTTGCCTTGGTATCGTGTTCATACCGTTGTATTGAATGATCCTGGTCGTTTGCTTTCTGTTCATATAATGCATACAGCTCTGGTTGCTGGTTGGGCCGGTTCGATGGCTCTATATGAATTAGCGGTTTTTGATCCTTCTGACCCTGTTCTTGACCCAATGTGGAGACAGGGTATGTTCGTTATACCCTTCATGACTCGTTTAGGAATAACCAATTCATGGGGCGGTTGGAGTATCACAGGAGGGACTATAACAAATCCGGGTATTTGGAGTTACGAAGGTGTGGCTGGGGCACATATTGTGTTTTCTGGCTTGTGCTTCTTGGCGGCTATATGGCATTGGGTTTATTGGGATCTAGAAATTTTTTGTGATGAACGTACAGGAAAACCATCTTTGGATTTGCCCAAAATCTTTGGAATTCATTTATTTCTTTCAGGGGTGGCTTGCTTTGGTTTTGGCGCATTTCATGTAACAGGATTGTATGGTCCTGGAATATGGGTGTCCGATCCTTATGGACTAACCGGAAGGGTACAATCCGTAAATCCCGCGTGGGGTGTGGAAGGTTTTGATCCTTTTGTTCCCGGGGGAATAGCCTCTCATCATATTGCAGCAGGGACATTAGGCATATTAGCGGGCCTTTTCCATCTTAGTGTCCGTCCACCCCAACGTCTGTACAAAGGATTACGTATGGGAAATATTGAAACCGTACTTTCCAGTAGTATCGCTGCTGTCTTTTTTGCAGCTTTTGTTGTTGCTGGAACTATGTGGTATGGTTCAGCAACAACCCCGATTGAATTATTTGGTCCCACTCGTTATCAATGGGATCAGGGATACTTCCAGCAAGAAATATATCGAAGAGTTGGTGCTGGACTAGCCGAAAATCAAAGTTTATCCGAAGCTTGGTCTAAAATTCCTGAAAAATTAGCTTTTTATGATTACATCGGCAATAATCCAGCAAAAGGGGGATTGTTTAGAGCGGGCTCAATGGACAACGGGGATGGAATAGCTGTTGGGTGGTTAGGACACCCTATCTTTAGAGATAAAGCGGGGCGTGAACTTTTTGTACGTCGTATGCCTACCTTTTTTGAAACATTTCCGGTTGTTTTGGTAGACGGAGACGGAATTGTTAGAGCCGATGTTCCTTTTAGAAGGGCGGAATCGAAGTATAGTGTCGAACAAGTAGGTGTAACTGTTGAGTTCTATGGCGGCGAACTCGATGGCGTCAGTTATAGTGATCCTGCTACTGTGAAAAAATATGCTAGACGTGCTCAATTGGGTGAAATTTTTGAATTAGATCGTGCTACTTTGAAATCGGATGGTGTTTTTCGTAGCAGTCCAAGGGGTTGGTTTACTTTTGGACATGCTTCGTTTGCTCTTCTTTTCTTTTTCGGACACATTTGGCATGGTGCTAGAACCTTGTTCAGAGATGTTTTTGCTGGTATTGACCCAGATTTGGATGCTCAAGTGGAATTTGGAGCATTCCAAAAACTTGGAGATCCAACTACAAAAAGACAGGTAGTCTGATACAACATTGTTCTGTTCCTTTTCGACTTTCTTTTCTTTGTTGTGATTTGAATTTGACATAAGAGGAACCGGATAAATCTTGATTTGAATCGCTGTCTTTCTCTTTTACTATTGTTTTTTCTTTTTCTTTATCCGGGAGACCGATCCAAAATAAACAGGTATGAAAGCTATAATTGTAAACCACGATCAAATCTATGGAAGCATTGGTTTATACATTCCTCTTAGTCTCGACTTTAGGAATCATTTTTTTCGCTATCTTTTTTAGAGAACCACCTAAAGTTCCAACTAAAAAGATGAAATGATTTTTTCATTCTATCAATTGAAGTAATGAGCCTCCCAATATTGGGAGGCTCATTACTTCAACTAGTCCCCATGTTCTTCGAATGGATCTCTTAGTTGTTGAGAGGGTTGTCCAAAAGCAGTATATAAGGCGTACCCGGTAAAACTTACAAGGAAACCAGATAGAGAGATGGCAACTAAGGTTGCTGTTTCCATTATTCTATAATTTCAAGACCACAATGGATCTAGGATAAGATCATTTATTTACAGCAGAATGGTATACAAAGTCAACAGATACCAATAAATATAAAATAGGATTTATGATTACACAAACCGTTGAGGGTAGTTCTAGATCTGGTCCAAGACGAACTATTGTAGGGGAGTTATTGAAACCATTGAATTCAGAATATGGTAAAGTAGCTCCTGGGTGGGGAACGACTCGCTTGATGGGTGTTGCAATGGCTCTATTTGCAATATTTTTATCTATTATTTTGGAGATTTATAATTCTTCCATTTTACTGGATGGAATTTCGATGAATTAGATTCACAAGAACCAACTAACTAACTTTTCAATACAAAAGGATTAGGTCTTCTATTCTTTATCTCATTCGATTTTGGTTTGGTAGTCTGACCGCGGAATTTCTTTGTTTCTGTATTTCCGGAATATGAGTGTGTGACTTGTTAAAATTGATCCTATTGATAGTACAGAGAAAGGGACTGTCATCTTTAATAGAGATGGTTTTACCCCGTCAAATATTTATTCTAGTATCTGGAACACGGAATAGATAATAGATAAAATATATTCTAAAGTATTAGAACTATGTATTAGAACTATGATTCATATTTAATATTTAGACCTCGCAGCCGGACTTCAAAAAAATGTTTCAACGAGTTATAGAAGTTCTAAATCGAAAGATTTGTATTCTTTCAAAATGTTTTTTTTGTATTTTTTTT